TGGAAGGAAAGGTATTATCCACGCATATTGATATATCTGTTCCATAAAAAAAGTTTTTTATTCTTAATTAATTGTTTCCGATTCACCGGATCTTACCTCGTTCGAAAAAAGGGTCAATAAAAAATCAAGATATGCACTAACTTATTTAATAATTTTAGATTAGTATTTATTCTGAGTCTTTTCAAAATCGTTCAAATATTCAAAACAAGAAGTTACAATTGGTCAAATGAGATACCCAAGTTAGATATAAAAACGAATACTTATAACAGGAAAATGCAAATATAAATTATTATTACGAGAATTTCTCGTAATAATAATTTATATTCATAGAGCAGAGCAAGGATAAAAAATTACACTAAAAAGAGTACTTGATGCTGATATGAATTATAGGATTAACTAAGGTCATAGGTCTAATGAAATAAAAACTCTTGATTTTAGTTAGTTTCTTTCAACTCATTAACTAATTCATTATGGGATTGATTGTTTTGCATTTCAATCAAAACGATTTCTTAGTAAACGTTAGAATATTATAGATCTAAAATGAACTTTTTTTTATCGAGAAAGGCTAAAAAACGATTGAGATATTTTTTTATCAAACCAGGTATCCTTTAACAGATTTATTAGTAATCTCATTCGAATTTTCAAATTGAATTTAGGTGTATTCCTTTCTCGAGTTTGACTAAAAAAAGACTCAAGTTTTTTATTAGATTAGGCAAAAGTTTACAATCCTTTGAGGGATTTTATTAAATGTAAATAAAGTATAGAATGACGAAAATCAAGGTCTTTTAGATTCTTTCTTTTTTTTATTAAATCATTAAGTTTGATTTCTATGACCTAGCAGATTCTGCAGATTCTAAAGATATAAATTTGAGAGATAAAGAACGAGAACTAAGAGTTCCAAACCAAAAATTTTTGGTTTTAGAATATTGTATGGAATCAAAATTTTGTTATTTCGAGTAATTTTTGATCCCATTTTCACGGATCTTTCACATATCTATATTTCTTTTTTATATTTATAAAGAGAATATTATTTCTAGAAATAATAGATAATGAAAAATAAAAAATAATTTGTTTTGAACAATAGATGTCTTTCACATCCAACTATAACAATGATTTTAAAATGGCAGTTCCAAAAAAACGTACTTCTATATCAAAAAAGCGTATTCGTAAAAATATTTGGAAAAGGAAAGGATATTGGGCGGCGTTAAAAGCTTTGTCATTAGGGAAATCTCTTTCTACCGGGAATTCAAAAAGTTTTTTTGTACGACAAACAAATAAGTCCTAAACTATTGGAATAATCGGAATGGATTTGACTCAAAAATTGGCTCATTGGCTCAATAATTTGTTAATATCAAATTCACAACTGGCAGTCCCTATTCTAATCAATATGAAATAGACCAGGTTTCCATCTTATAAGATGTCTAAAAAAAAGAATTCTTCTGTTTGCTGAATTCTAAAAAAAAGCAGAATAAAGAAAAAAATACAAGATTTTTTTATTTCTTTGTAGTAGATTTTCACTAAGATTTTTGTGGTGGGGAGTCTTATTTTCCCCATCGACCTTTACAAAAAAGAAAACCTTTTTTTCTTTTATCGTTTATCGAGAGAATTATCTACTTGCAAAAGTTGGATTTTAGAATAGGATAAACTACGTCAAAGCCCTAAGATAAAAGAGAAATAAACCGGACACCCTAAAAAGAAATGAAACTAATGAACCTTCAAATTGACTTTTTAACTCATTTTTTTTATCAATTTGAATCTTTTTTGATTGAATTGACTTGTTCAATCTCGACGATTGAATATAAATAGGCTATTATTAGTTCGAGCAAGCCGCTATGGTGAAATCGGTAGACACGCTGCTCTTAGGAAGCAGTGCTAGAGCATCTCGGTTCGAGTCCGAGTGGCGGCATGCCATCTTCTAAAACAGACCCAATAGATCCTATAATAAAAATAAATTAAATTCCCGATTTATAATTCTTAATTAATATTAATTTAGGGGATTCCCTCCCTTTTTTCATTTTTATGATATTTTCAACTTTAGAGCATATATTCACTCATATTTCCTTTTCGATTGTTTCAATTGTAATTACAATTAATTTGATAACCTTATTGGGCAATGAAATCATAAAATCATATGATTCGTCAGAAAAGGGGATGATAGTTACTTTTTTATGTCTAACAGGATTATTAATCACTCGTTGGATTTATTCGGGCCATTTCCCACTAAGTGATTTATATGAATCATTAATCTTTCTTTCATGGAGTTTCTCCCTTATTCATATAGTCCCTTATTTCAAAATAAGAAAAAATTATTTAACCACAATAACTGCCTCAAGTACTATTTTTACCCAAGGCTTTGCTACTTCGGGTCTTTTAACTGAAATACGTAAACCCGCAATATTAGTACCTGCTCTACAATCGGAGTGGTTAATAATGCACGTAAGTATGATGATATTGAGCTATGCGGCTCTTCTTTGTGGATCATTATTATCCGTAGCACTTC